AGATTCTTCCCAAGTGAAACCACACATAAAAATGACATTCCCATAAATTGACAAGGTAATATTTCCATTTATTCATCAGAAGAGGCGTATCTTTTGAAGCCAGAATTGATTTTCCTTGATATCTAACATAATGAATGAAAGGATCCTTCAGGAAACATAGGATGCCCGGAAAATCATTAGCAAAGACTTCGACAAGATGTTTTATTATTTTTCTATGTAAATAAATTCGCTCAAAAAGGACTCCAGAAGATGTTAATCGTAAATGAGAAGATTGTTTACGGAGAAAAAGTAAGACAGATTCGTATTCACATATATGAGAATTATATAAGAATAACAATAATCTTGAATTACTTTTTGAAAAAAAAGAAATAGCTTTATTTGGAATAATAACAATATTCCAATTCGAATACTCATGAAGAAAGAACCGCAATAAATGCAAAGAGGAGGCATCTTTCACCCGGTAGCGAAGGGTTTGAATCAAGATTTCCAGATGGATGGGGTAAGGTATTAGTACATCTGCCACATAATTTAAATGTGGGAATTTGTCCTCTAAAAAAGGAAATATTGAATGAATGGATCGAAAATTGTAAGATCTTACGATTTGTGCCCCTTCTAAGGAAGATATTAATCGTAAAGAAAATGGAATTTCCGCAATGACTGCAAATACTTCTGATATAATTTGAGAATACAAATTCTTGTTGTATCCTAAAAATGGATTTTGGTTAGAATCATTAGTGGAAATCAGCAAATGATTCTGTTGATACATTCGCGTAATTAAACGTTTTACAATCAGTAAACTAGATTTATTATCATAAGCTACATTTTCCAACAAAATAGATCTATTTAAACCATGATCATGAACAAGTGCATAAATATACTCCCGAAAGATAAGTGGGTATAGGAAGTCATGTTGCCTAAATCTATCTAGTTCTAAATATCCTTTTAATTCCTCCATTTATTTAAAATTAGATTGAAACCAGGGATAGGGGATTTGATTTCTTGGGTTATTAAATGACACATAGTACGATACAGTCAAAACAGGATATTTAAGAAAAGACTAGATAGATACCCCGGAAACAGATAAGACTTATCAACGGACTCTTTATCCTTTCTTTTTCCATCTAATGAAAATCTAATTAAATCGGTTTATGTTCATTATAGGATAACAAGATGGTTAGAAATCCTTTATTTTTTCAACCCAATCGCTCTTTTGATTTTGGAAAAAAAAAAGATTTTTATCAATATACTGCTTTTCTACACATTCATCCCCACACTCTAATGGAGAATATCTAATAATAATTAGGATTAAAAAAAATCGATAATCTACTTATGGTAAAAACATTTACCGTATCAAGCACTAATATATTTTTAACGTTTAATTAGATCGGGTAATTATTCAAATTAAGAACATAAACTCGTTGCTTTTTTTTGTTTCCCTAGAATTGGAGCCAAGGGGCTCTATCCATTTATTCACTTAATCCAACTTTAATCTTTTTTTATTTTTTTTTTTCGCGTCAAGAATTCAAACAAGATTTTGTATCGATCCGATAAGATACGAATAAAATATTCTCAAAATTCTCCATTAATACGACATGCTGCTTTTTCCATTCCTTCCTTTCAGGATCAGTCGCGGTCTTACAAAGCTCTACCGATGGTATCGACGAATCCGTTACTTCATACAAATATGTAAAAAATGCTAGTCGCACTTAAAAGCCGAGTACTCTACCGTTGAGTTAGCAACCCGAATTAAAATGTATAGATCCAATCGGAATCAAAAAAGAGATTGAATTACACAACGCAATCAAAATATTACAATAGAAAAAATATTTCTAAGCGATTCTGAACATAAAAATGACCATATCAGATGCAAATACAATGACGTTTAAAATAAGAAGATAGATTAAGATAAAAATATAAATCAAATGTAAATTGATCGACTACCACAGATTTTGTTCGTATGTTATACATTATTATCTTATCCATTTTTTTTATTAAAAAAAAAGAAAGACTTCTTGTATCCCAGCAAATCCAATGAACCCATCGTTTGAATAAAGTAAAAAAAAAACCAAGTCTATAGAACAGAGAAATAGATACATTTATTCACGATCGGATTATATTTATTTGATATACTGTTGTCAATATGAATGTTGAGAAAAGAACATAATGTAGAAAACCATAAATTAAAATACAAAATGATTCAATATTTTCTATTTAATTCAACAATATTTTTTTATTAAATTCAATAAAATATTGAATTACTATAACTATAATCCAAATCAAATAAAAAAAACGAATGACTTGTATTGAATTGACACTGCATAAATAATAAAGATAGATACAAAAAGGTATAGGTGTAAAAAAAATTCGGAGAGAAGTATAAAAAAATATTGCTTGGGTTTACTCAATCAATATAAGTAAAAAAAGCAAGCTTAAATACCATGTTTTTTTTATTTGATTTGTTCAGTTCATAAAAAAAAAAGAAAGTTAAAGTTTCAACGAAAATCAACCATTATTGATTGAATTAGCAATAATATAAAATTTTCTATTTATAGATCCAACTACTTCATTTATTCACTTTCTTTTTTTTCTATTTATCTGTCTTATATGAATTTATCTTACTAAAATAAAAAAAAAAGAAAATGTTGTCGTTATAGACGACAACATTTTGTGGTAGTAATAATAAATGGGTAGGAATAGAACAAAAGAGGGGGAGTAATATAGAAAAGTTTATACAAAGTTATATACAAGTCATCCCCCTCCCCCTTTTTTTTATTTCATTAATTTAATTTCATCTGTTGATTAAAGGAAAGTTCCGTAAAAACTCCCGCCTTCTTTGAAATATCATGAACAGTTCCCGTAGGTTGAGCGCCCTTTTCAAGGAAATATAGAATAGCGGGAACATTTAAATAAGTTTGATTCTTTATCGGATCATAAAAACCCACTTTCCGAAGATCTCTTCCTTCTCTTCGGGATCGAACATCTATTGCAACGATTCGATAAACCACCCATTGGGATAGATGTAGATGAATAATACTCCCCCCCTAGAAACGTATAAGAAGTTTTCGCTTCGTACGGCTCAAGCAAATTCGAAATTATGTCTATGTATAGAATTTTTAATTCATATTAAATAGATCCATAAAATCATCAAATCAATTAAACTATGATTTAAGTGCTTTTCCTTATTATTGTCCGAAAAAAGAAAAAAAATCATTCGTATTCACATCCTCATAACTCAAGTTGGATAATTTTCAAATAACCCAAAAGAAAACCTTTAGGCATTTCGTTTATTGAGCGGTCTCTAACCACGCATTTTTTGTCTGTCTCCTTTAGAATTTTTTTGATTCTTCATTATGATCTATTTATTGAGACAACTGAAAACGGTATTTACTTGTTCCAGAATTCTTTATCGTTCCCTTGAATCGTTGGGTTTAGACATGACTTCGGTGATCTTTAATCATTTCAAAAAATGGCAGCAACATACCATTTTTGTAATTTCTTTCTATCAAAGAATCATACAAATGGTTGATTCCCGCGTGATACACTTTTGATGGAAACAGTTTTACCAATTCCAAGTAATTTTCCTTATGAATTTTAAACTTGCTAGAATTGGATCCTTTCGATTTCTATATCGAAAATATACTTACGAAGTTGTTTCAACTTATTAATTAACACTAACCCTAGATCCGTGCCCCTAAAAAATGAATCAATACTTTTTACTCGAGCTCCATCATGATCATGTACTATTTACACCACAACCCCCAAAAAATGAGGTTTTTCTAGTGGAACAGAACAAACGATGTCGAGCCAGAAGCACCCTCATTCCTATATAATGAATATAAAAAAAAATGGCGGATGTCAGAATCCACAACCGACCATATCCTTCAAGTCGCACGTTGCTTTCTACCACATCGTTTTAAACGAAGTTTTACCATAACATTTTTCTAGTAGGTTGCTGTAACCAGTATGTAATTGATTCAATTATGGAATCATGAATAATCATTGGTTCTATCGGTACATAGTAATCTATACTTTTATGAATAGGTAATTTATGAAGAAGTATCAGCAAGAATTCAATTTAACTCCATAGATTTTTATATTAGAATTTTAAATTCTAATATAAAAATTCGAAATAATAAATAACACAAATAAGTTCTTTTTTTTTTAATCCGCATCTTCAATCTTCAAGTGACTTGAAAAAATAGATTCATCAATTTAATACTTCTTCAAGTACCAAGGACTCGTAAGACATTATTCAAAAGATTAAATTGATTGAAAGATTTCCTATTTCAATATTATTACATTATTTGAATAAAGTTTTACAGTAAAAGTAAAAACCGTATTCTCATAATAAGAGAGAGAAATTCATATTCTGATTAAAACATCAATCATTTCAAACAAATAGATAGAGATAGATCAAAAAAAAATTAAATTTGTTTTTTTTTTTCATTAGTTTAATTAATTTAATGGGGTGGAGAATAAAGACTGATTTAAGGGAGTATTGGGGTTGTTATTATTTTTGATAAATCATAATCGAAAGAAAAGAATAGGAGATTCCCATATCTATCAGATCTAAACAAATGTTTTTGAAAGTAATTATATATATATTCTATATATTCTATATATTCTATGTTAAATATTTTTCATTTAGGGATCACAAATCTATTTTCGCAAAAATGAATTGAAATAAATAAAGTTTTCAATGAAATAGAACGATAACAAGACATACATATAAGCATTTCCTCATTTTCTGCGTAGTTTATTTGACTTGAAAAAATTCAATAATCTTTTTGCAACCTTTACCTAAGGTAAAGTGAATAAGATATTAAACTTTGTCTCAATTGTTACATAGATTTACAATTATTCATTAGAGAAAACACAAAAAAGAATCCTAATCCTATAGATTATTGATTGAAGTTAATTAGTACCCCAATATCAAAAACACACCCGTGTTTCTAATTTTAAAAATTGAAAATCAGGCTGCACCACTTAGAATGCAGCATTTAAAATTCCAATGGATATCGTAAGTAAGGCTTTTTTTTTTCTTTTTTATGACTAACGAACTTCAATATGAGAGGGATAGGCATACAATGAAAAGCCCGTCCCCGGATTTTGCTTTTTTAATTAAAACTCTTTTCTCTTCTTTTGATCTATGCTCCCATCTTACCTGGATACAAATCGATTCAATTATATTTGTGTGTTATTTGGTGTTATTTGAATACGATTCCATTTTTGAAAAAGATATAATTCAGATAAGAAGATAAGAATCAATCATTATAAGAATAATAAGAAAAAAGAATCATATTCTATATAATATTATTTATTATTTGATTATAGTCTTAATAAAATTTGATTATAGTCTTAATAAAAAAACAGAAAGTTGTTTAAAAAAAAAAAAGACAATCTTTTCTTATGATAGAAAATATGTATTCTAATACAATATTACAATATATATAATCTGATATGATATATTACAATATATAATCTGATATGATATATATAATAGATATGTTCTGGGACGGAAGGATTCGAACCTCCGAATACCGGGACCAAAACCCGTTGCCTTACCACTTAGCCACGCCCCATTTTATATTTATATTCGACATTAATAAACACTAATATTGTTATTAGTTGTTCGTCAATTATAGTCCAAATATCTATAGAATAGATTGGCACTAGGATTTTGATACATTTAGATATCAAATTAAACGAAATTTATTGATCATTACATATAATTCAATTAAGATATTGTATGAAAGTATGATTTCTTCTATTCTCTTTTCATTTTAGAATTGAAGTATTTTTGATTGAGTTAGTTCAAATCAAAGAAAAGTTTTTTGGTCTACCTTCTTTTTATTTTTTAATTTTGAGTTTTTACTCATTTTTTTCTATAACTTAAACTAAAAAAAAATAACATTATATTATCAATTATTAATAACTCATATTAAGAACTCAATCAAAATCAAAATAAATACAATTATCTTCAAGAACAAAACAAAGAACAAAATGTTTGTTATGCTTAATATCTTTAATTTGATCTGTATCTGGCTTAATTCTGTTCTTTCTTCAAATAGTTTTTTCTTCGCCAAATTGCCCGAGGCCTACGCTTTTTTGAATCCAATCGTAGATATTATGCCAGTAATACCTCTGCTATTTTTTCTCTTAGCTTTTGTTTGGCAAGCTGCTGTAAGTTTTCGATGAGATCTTGAATACTGTCCTAGAAAAATTCATGATTTGTTCTAAAAAAAATTCTAACAATTGATATGATAAGATCAGATAAGTTTTATAGTATAAAACTTCGATTCAAATATTGAAATTCTTGTATCGCCACAAAAAGTCTGGGGATCACCTCATTTCCGCATTCGGACCTTTTTTACATTGAAAGAACTTATTAGAGTCCCCCACAATATCTAATTGTGGGTATGAAAAAAATGGGTAATGAAAGACTTGACTCATATTCCATTATAAATGAATTTCTGAAAATTATTTTCTATTTCTAGATTTATAAAAACCATTTCTTGGTGTCAAAATAAGATATATGTGGTATAAAAATGGAGAATCTATTCTCTTTTTTTTTTCCCCCCAAAAAAAATGATCTTGGAGATTGTGTCATGCTTACTCTCAAACTATTTGTTTACACAGTAGTGATATTCTTTGTTTCTCTCTTTATCTTCGGATTCCTATCTAATGATCCAGGACGTAATCCTGGACGTGACGAATAAAAAAGAAAGTTTTTATTTTCCTTGATCGATTTTTAAATGTTCTTAGGATTTTATCTATTCCACATCTTTAACTATTAAATAAAAAAAAAGACTCGTCTAAATTGAAAGATAAATAAAAAAAATACCAAGTCATTGACAAAAGCGGAAAGAGAGGGATTCGAACCCTCGGTACGAAAAACCCGTACAACGGATTAGCAATCCGACGCTTTAGTCCACTCAGCCATCTCCCCCATCTGAAAAGGATAATTACTATGTTACATTACACAAAAAGTAAGGTTTGAAAAAAGGGTCTTTCTTTTATACCTCTTCTTTTATTATATTATTTTTATTCTATTATTAGTTTATTTAGTTTATTATATAGATATATAATTATCTAGACATATAAAAATATACAAAATATAGAAAAAAAGTAATTCCATTATTGATATAAAATAAAGTAAGAAGGGCTCGAAAGAAATATCTCCAATCCACTATTCCAATGAATATAAAATGAATATAAATTCATATTAATATATATATAATTACCTAAATAAAATAATAAAATAATATATATTTTATAAGTAAAAAATAAAATATATAGTAGTAATTTATATAAGTAAGAAATATATAAATAATATAAAAAGTACCTCTTTTATTTCGTCTGCAAGAGCTTTTTAAAATTACACGGCCTGGCCAGGTCAGTACCTCGCCGGGCCTTTTTTTTGTTTCAAATAATAGTCATTGGAACAAAAAGGCTTGTTATGGAATAAAAAAAAAAGAAACAATGGAACCATATATTCTT